GATCGCTTCGGGGATCACTGTGGCGTGACTGAATGTAGAGCAGCCCGCTCTTACAGCGTTTGATCAGTAGATTATTTAGAACTTCGGAAGATGGTCAAGGTAGCTTACTTCCAAGCCACTGCACTAGATGCGCATGTAGTCGTAGTAGTCGGCCCAGAATGCTTCTGTTCTATACTAAAATACTAGTTCTCATGAATGGAGAATTACGTCGCTCTTTGATCTACAGAATAAGACCTACGAACTCTCTGTTTTATGGCAGAGATCTCTCCACACCAAGGAACCGAATCACAATGGATCGAAGCCCTCCTTTTCCTTCCAATTAGTGAGATTCTATCTCTTACAAATTGTGGTCGACCCCGACTACACTTCTTCCTCGGAATCGACACTTTTTTACAATTTCCACTGACGAGCTTTCTCGCGCTCTTTCTTCTCGGGAACATCTCGAAATCGAGCAGACAGCAAGAATCAGAATCAACCTATACAACATCTGTTCCCATGTAGTCGGCATTCTAGAAGCGAAGCTTCCCAGCCGCTTGCCTCCTTGTGTGGAAATGCTTTTCATGATCTCCAGCTCTTTCCCACCAGCTCGTTCTCCACTAGGCATCTAGGCGAACCCGCCGGGTTAACTCAACGTAAAGAAAGCTCATTAGGTCAAAACGAAGGGAGTGCTTACTAATAGCGAAAGGCTAACATCTCTCCGCCCTTCTTAATTTAATAGTAGCGAACATCTCGTAACTTCGTGCTGTAAGACGACAGGTTGGTAATGAAAGGCAATGTACTAAGAAAGCGCAACTCTATTAGCCCTTTATATGGAAAAAGCTGGAATAAGAAGAATCATCCTATAATTCTTCGTATCTAAAAAGTATCCTCCTCCCTATGGTCCATTACCTTTCCAATAAGTCTTGGACCAAAGCTTTATCACCGTGCCCGCTTCTAGTAGCCAGTAGGTATTCCCGGATCGGATAAGGCTTCGATAAAGAAGTGAATCAGTCCGAAATGCTATGGATAGATAGTTTTTAGCCAATACCGATCCGATCGGGAATGAGAGTACCTGACCTCTTGGCTATTCACCAGTATTTATTATCCCGCCGCACTCTTTATAGTCGCGACTGTTGTCATGGAAAAAAACTTTCTTTTCTGTCAAAGAAGCATGCTTAACACAGCCTATACTATAGGGTAAAGGCATTCGAACCGCGTCTAAACGAAATTAAGGGTAAGGGCCCGTATTCTCTCTTCTGTAGATACGCTATCCTTTCCGGCTATGGTATGGAGGAAAGGAAGTGAGATCTACAGATTGATTTGATATTAGATGAGCGATCGTACTATGATCGTTCGGAAGACATGGCTCCAGGCGCGAATGAATTGTTATGCGGTCGGTAAACTATTTCTGCAGGCAGCCTATCAAATCGGATCACGTATTTTTGAATATGTCGTTCTGTCATGTACATGTATTCGGTCTGAAATTTTGATGTTCCTGCTCGTGCCCGGAGAGAGAATGGGCACGACTCCCCCTCTCCCCGTTCTACCGTCCAAAAAAGGCCGGCCGTTCGAAGTTCCGGGGTTATTAAGATATATTAGCCTTGCCCTCCCCAAAGTGATCGGCTGGATCTGTGGAATCTGAACGGATCAGATCCAATCGGATCTGATCGTAGCTTCGAGTTCAGGTGCCGTACCGCGGCCGGACCGGAAAGGAGGGGGACAGCGAACCTCCTGCCAAGAGGCCAAGGTTGCTTGCTAACTCTCCAGCCACTTGTTAGAAGGAAGTGCAGCTTGATTGTCGAGGGGAGGAAGGAAAATTCAAAATAAGGCAGCTAGGCTGTTCGATTTTCTTTCCTCCTTGGGTAAGGATTGGCTTTCAGTGATAGGGGATGTGATTGGAATTCGTCTTTTCTTTGTTTGTATCAGCGAGACACCCGAAGGGCCGGCCATATGTACCTCGGGAGACTCGGCCCATTCAAATCAAAATAGAACGAACACCTACGACTAAGAAGAATAGAATGTCGACCACAGGGTAAGATGATCTTCTAATACGAGGGCGGATGACTGGTAAAGTCATTAAACTTAGTCCACTTGCAGCCATGTTGATCAAAATGACTAAGTTTATGTGTTTAAACTGACTACGACCAAAGTCGTGGCTACTTCAACCAAAAAAAGGGCGATCCCCTATTCAAACCGAAAAAAGTACCTCACCTCACTTACGAAGAAGTCGTTGGAGCTGGGCTCTGAACTATGAGAGTGTGCTTTTGTTTCATGTTTCTAAGAGCGGTATGATCCCTTATTTGATCAGACCGCTCCTGGTGTTCGAACTAGTCATTAATGGTCGGCTTAATTGGTACCAAATCGGTATGCCTTGCGAACACTTTCATTTTTAGCCTTTCATCTTCTCTAGAGAAGCGAAACTCGAACGGATAGAGCAGATGGTCCAACTACATAACTTTTTCTTTTTCATTACTTCCATGGTCGTGCCTTGTGGCACGGCAGCACCCGTACTATTGAAATG